AATTGGGTAGGTTGCTAGTATAGTTCCCTATCCACGATTCTGTTATTTACTTTAAACTTAAAAACTGAATTTACTGAACGAATATTACTGGAATAGGGAAAGAACCTCCCGCTTTAGATGGGTAGAAAGAAATAATAAAGAGGAAGTAGAATTTTTAATGCTTTGATTATGTACAAAGTAAAAAACATTCTAATTATAAATTAAAATTAGAATTCGATTTCTATCCATATACCTTTGTTTCTTCTTTTCAGTCATTCATTGAATGATAAATCACTACAAGCGATGGGGATAGACGATTTAAATAACGGAAAATCCAATATTTCAAAATTGTATCTAGAATGACTGGAAAAGTGGAAACAAGACCAGATATAATTGGATCGTTATGGGCAAATCCAAAATCTTTGTAGATAGAGCCAATCATTAGCTCCCAACCATGGGGCGAATGAAATCCGATACATAAATCAGTTAATAAAAGAATAGAAAAAGCTTTTATTGTGTCGCTTAAGTTATATAGGAATTCTTGAACCCAAGAGTTAAGAAGAATAAGTTCTTTATTTCCCATAATAGAATAACCGCTTAGAATAAAGAAACAGATTAAATTGGTCGAGAAGTGCAAAATCATATGGATACAATCCTCATTGTGCATCTTGATCAATTGAATCGTTTCATTGTGGATTCCTATACGAAGTTTTTGTAGATGTGTTTCCGGGTATTCCTTTATCAGTTCGTCCAACAAGTGGAGTTCCTCTAATTCGATAAATTTTTCTAGAAGATCTTTTTCTTGAATATCATTCAAAAAAGTTTCAGATTGTTTAGTATTCCACCAATTAGTAACCCAAGATTCCAGACTTTTTTGAAATGATAGAGAGATCCACCAGGGTAAAAATACTATAGATACAAGATATAGAAAAGGAATAAATGCTTTCTTTTTTTCCATTTTTTTTTTTTCATCTATAAATTGTTAATGAACCCGTCGCGTTCGTCGATTTTATGTGATCGAATATTTCTATCAAACATGAACTATTCGAATGTATCGAATCCGTGAATCTATTCTTTGTTTTTTTTTTATGAAAAGAGTCCACTTCGAATGAATAACAAAAAAAAGATGAATACGCGGCAGAGGCGCTTCATTTTTCATTTTCAATTAATGAATATTATTTGGATTTCAAAAGGAAAGAACTCACTTTCTACCAAAAGTTCAAATAAAATAGTTCGAAAATTTTTACAAGTTAACCATAGCACAAAAAAAAGAATTGAAGGTATTAATGGGATGATAAAAATGGGTAGCAAAACAATACCGAATTTGGATAATTTAGTTATCGTTCTAATTAAGAATTGGATTCTTTCCAATTATTTTATCATTAAAGGGAAGAAAAGAAAGGATAAAAAGAAAAAGAAAGATTGCTAAAAAAGAGATAACATAAAAATTTATATGATTTCTTTTTTGTTGTTACTGAATTGAATTAAGTAAATTTCCATCCAAAGACCCCTTATTTGGTATTCGTATTTGTAGACAAAAACAGTTTCTCCCTTTGGTTGTTCTGTATACGTCTGCTTTGATCCGAGTGAGGGTTTTGATGAAATTTCTGTTAAGGCATGCCGTAGAAAAAAAGTATTCTAGATTTTTTATTTTACTCCAAGTTAAAAAAGCATTCATAATTTCCGTTCATTTTTCAAAATCCTTCAATCGGTACACGTAAGAAATAAGCCAATTCCGCAGCTTTTTGTTCAATTTCTCGTGGAGTCAAATTCTCATCCGTACGAGTCAAGGGGATGGCTCCCTGGCCTCTGATTTCCAGATAAAGGACACGACGAGTATAAATACCCTCTTTAAGTTCTATTCTAATAGACTGAATATCTTTTATAAGATATCGGAAGAAGATGCGACGATTTTTTCCAGGAAATCCCCAACGAAAAATAGAAACTATTCCTTCTTTTGTATCGAATCGATCATAACCACTACCTACATTCCACGAAATTGTACACCACAAATATGAGCTAATAAAGAGACCTGCGATCCCATAGAAAGACATCACGAGCCCTTGTGGAAAAAAGAGAATTTGCTGGGGGGGAAATAAAGATATCAAATTCTTACCAAGATAGCTGGAAATTCCAACCAATACGAATCCTATTGAACCTAACAAAATAATAAAGGCCCAGCAGAAATTACTTAGTTTTCGAGATCCCGTTATAAGTTCTATCCATATACGTTCTGATCGCCAATTCATACTAGATCTGGTTGCATTTAATTTGAATTGAAAGAATACCCCAAATTAATTGTACTTTCCTTACTCTGTCTTCTTTCCGATGTAACTCTCATCAACTAGTACTATTATGAGTATCGGGTATGTTTCACTTTTATTTAAATATCGAAATATTTATATATTTTTTTTTAGTTAGATAAAAATAATAACATCTACCCATATGTCGTCATCTTTCCACATACATAGGAGCTCTTTCATTTATGTTCGGAAGAAGTGGTATACCATTCTGCTAAATAGATATCTGTGGTATGATTCAAGTCTAAGTCTTGAAAAATGAGATTTGGACGCGAAAATCTAAACAATCTTATTTTTTTGAACATGAAGAAATAAAGAAGCCATTGCAATTGCCGGAAATACTAGGCCTACTAAAGGCACAAAAATAGAGGGAAAGTTCATAGTTGTCATAGAATGGGCACCTCGATTTACTATAAATTGGAATTGTACCTGTTTATTATATTTTTTTTGTTGTTATTATGTTATTATATTAATAAATTAATTGGAATTCTAATTCTATAGAATGACTTATAGTTTATAGTATAGAATAAATACAAGGAATGTAGAACTAAAAAATGAATTCGTTTTCTACATATAATATATGATAATCAACTTTCCTTTATTATTCTTCATCTTTTTTTTATTTCTTTTGCTTCGATACTAATTCAAAAAAACGGAAGGTTTCTTATAAATTCAATTTTCAAAGGATTCATTAGAATCGGATCCAAGAGGTATTTTTAATAAGGATTCCCAGAAAATACTGAAAGATGAAAAAAGCTATTTTTTAATTCTATACATATGTAAGTGTACGAAGGGAACATGAGATTTATTTTTATTATTTGACTAATTTCACAGAAGAAAAAGGAAGAAGTCCTTCTTCTATCTTGTTGATCGAGGTTTCTTAATTAGTAATCAGAAATATAATAAATATTCATAATTATTAACATTTTTTTATTATTTTTTCTTTATTCCAAAAAAAAATTAGAATGTTACCAACCAAAAACTCCCATTCTTCTGGTTTTTACTTTGATTACAATAAAAAAACAAAATACTTTTTGACATTGACACAAAGAAAATAATTTATCTCAATCCTCGACTTTATTTTGATTCAAAGGAAAAAAAGCATGCAGCTGAAATAACTCACTTAGAACGCCTTTTAAAAGATTACGTGGTACGATTAGATCGAATAAACCCTTATGAAATAAAAATTCGGCTGCTTGTGAACCTTCAGGTACTGTCTTATTCAATGTTTGTTCAATTACTCTTTTACCCGCAAATGCAATGTAGGCGTTAGGTTCGGCAATAATAATATCCCCTAACATACCAAAACTGGCTGTCACCCCACCAGTAGTAGGAGATGTAAGGATTGATACATAGAATAACTTTTTATTTGATTGATAATCATATAAAACAGACGAGATTTTAGCCATTTGCATTAAGCTCAAGCTTCCTTCTTGCATGCGTGCCCCTCCGGAAGCACATACTATAATAAGGGGTAGGGATTTATTAGCAGCATACTCAATCAACCGAGTAATTTTTTCCCCTACTACAGATCCCATACTACCTCCCATAAACTGAAAATCCATAACTCCAATTGCTACAGGAATACCGTTTAGTTGACCTATACCTGTTTGAACAGCTTCAGTTAAACCTGTTTTTCTTTGATAAGAATCAATACGATCTTTATAAGCTTCTTCCTCCGAATGAAATTCAATAGGATCCATAGAGACCATATCTTCATCCATAGGATTCCAAGTACCCGGATCAATCAGAAGTTCGATTCTATCTGAACTACTCATTTTCAAATGATATCCACATTGTTCACAAATACCCATTTTTGACTTAAGCAATTTCTTATAATTTAATGCATAACAATTTTCACATTGAACCCACAAATGTCTATATTTGTGAGTTCCATCAAGATTATTAGAGTTTTCTCTTCTAGTTAAATTACTACCATTCGAGATAGTTCTTTTACTGAAGCTTTCATTCCTATTTCCACTTTCATTAAAAATGAAACTCAAAATATAACTGTCACTGTAATTGTCACTACCACTTAGGATGGAACTCCCAATACGGATTTGAGAATGAAGATAACTGTCAATGCAATTATTAATGTGATTATTCCAACTATCTTTAGTATAATACATGGAACGATCATCAGAAATATCGCCACTTTTAGAGCTAGAGTTCAGATAACTTGAATTCCAATAATTCGAAAAAGAACTTTGCAGTTCACTCAGAAAAGAATGATCGTTGTCAATCTCAAAAATTTGATTTTCAATATCAAAATATATGGAATAACTCTTCCCCTTACTATCTATAAGTAAAAAAGTATCATCAGAGATGAAATTCCGAATGTCCATGACACGAAATAAATGATCCAAATTACTATAACTAGAACTGTCACTATTTCTCCAACTAGGAATGCTTTTTTCTGTATCAGTTAGACTCGGGTCTTCCTTTCTATTGCTATTTTCAACAGGACCAAGACTATCCATTGATTTACTTAATCCACATCTGTGTTCTAATTCTTTCTTAGACAACATCGAATTGAACCACCCTTTTTTCATAGAGCTTTCTTGCCCCCTATTCGTATGAAAATAAAATAGATGAATAGTCATTCGATGAAAATAAATTTGAGCATTTCCTGTCAGAATAAGCATCTAGATCCAATCACTCAGATTATTAACTAAAAATTAAAAATGAGTAAGTATTCTATTCGAAGAATTTTTTTTTTCG